ACCGAACCGACTGATGTTGAAAAATCAGCGGATGAATTGTGGTTAGGGGTGAAATGCCAATCGAATTCGGAGCTAGCTGGTTCTCCCCGAAATGCGTTTTGGCGCAGCGGTGAATGTTATAGTCTAGGGGTAAAGCACTGTTACGTATGCGGGCTGGTAATTCGGTACCAAATCGTTGCAAACTAAGAATACTAGATGTACAGTTCACCAGTAAGACTGTGGGGGATAAGCTCCATTGTCAAGAGGGAAACAGCCCAGAGCACCAGTTAAGGCCCTTAAATAATTACTAAGTGGTAAAGGAGGTGGGAGTGCATAAACAATCAGGAGGTTTGCTTAGAAGCAGCAATCCTTTAAAGAGTGCGTAATAGCTCACTGATCGAGTAAACCTGCGCCGAAAATGTATGGGACTAAGTAATTTGCCGAAACTGTGCGATATATATTATATATCGGTAGGGGAGCGTTCTGTTGTAGGTCGAAGTATTAGCGTAAGCGGGTATGGACGAAGCAGAAGTGAGAATGTCGGCTTGAGTAACGAAAATATAGGTGAGAATCCTATACCCCGAAAACCCAAGGTTTCCTCCGGAAGGCTCGTCCGCGGAGGGTAAGTCAGGACCTAAGGCGAGGCTGAAAAGCGTAGTCGATGGACAACGGGTTAATATTCCCGTACCGTTTTTTATTGATATCGAGGGACGGAGAAGGCTAAGCTAGCCGGATATTGGTTTTACCGGTTTAAACGTTCGAGATGTTGAGAAGCGGAGAAAACGCTTTGAGTTGAGACGTGAATACGAGACGCTAAGGCGTCGAAGTAGTGTATGTCATACTTCCAAGAAAAGCTTGCACTGTCATAGATAAAAAACGCCTGTACCATAACCGACACAGGTGGGTAGGTAGAGTATACTAAGGGGCGCGAGATAACTCTCTCTAAGGAACTCGGCAAAATAACTCCGTAACTTCGGGAGAAGGAGTGCCTTATTTATAAGGCTGCAATAACAAGATCCAAGCAACTGTTTATCAAAAACACAGGTCTCCGCTAAGTCGTAAGACGATGTATGGGGGCTGACGCCTGCCCAGTGCCAGAAGGTTAAAGAAGTTGGTTAGCTTTTGCGAAGCTGATAACTGAAGCCCTGGTGAACGGCGGCCGTAACTATAACGGTCCTAAGGTAGCGAAATTCCTTGTCGGGTAAGTTCCGACCCGCACGAAAGGCGTAATGATTTGGATACTGTCTCGGAGAGGGGCTCGGTGAAATAGACTTGTCTGTGAAGATGCGGACTACCTGCACCAGGACAGAAAGACCCTATGAAGCTTTACTGTAACTTGAAATTGAAATTGGACTTTATTCGCGCAGCATAGGTGGGAGGCGTTGATTATAATCTCGTGGGATTATTGGAGCCATCAGTGAGATACCACTCTTGTAATGTTAGATTTCTAACTTTGAATCATTATCTGGTCAAAGAACAGTTTCAGGCGGGCAGTTTGACTGGGGCGGTCGCCTCCTAAACGGTAACGGAGGCGTACAAAGGTTTCCTCTGAACGGTTAGAAATCGTATCTAGAGTGTAAAGGCATAAGGAAGCTTGACTGTGAGACCTACAAGTCGAGCAGGGACGAAAGTCGGTCTTAGTGATCTGACGGTACTGAGTGGAAAGGCCGTCACTCAACGGATAAAAGTTACTCTAGGGATAACAGGCTGATCTCCCCCAAGAGTTCACATCGACGGGGAGGTTTGGCACCTCGATGTCGGCTCATCGCATCCTGGGGCGGTAGTACGTCCCAAGGGTTGGGCTGTTCGCCCATGAAAGCGGTACGCGAGCTGGGTTCAGAACGTCGTGAGACAGTTCGGTCCATATCCGGTGTAGGCGTTAGAATATTGAGAGGAGCCTTCTTTAGTACGAGAGGACCGAGAAGGACATACCTCTGGTGTACCAGTTATCGTGCCAACGGTAAACGCTGGGTAGCTATGTATGGAGTGGATAACCGCTGAAAGCATCTAAGTGGGAAGCCCACCTCAAGATAAGTATTCTCATCACGTAAGTGAGTAAGGTCACGGTAAGACTAACCGTTTGATAGGCATTAAGTGTAAGTACAGTAATGTATGTGCTGAGATGTCCTAATAGACCGAGGACTTGAATTTTTAAAATCTTTAAGGTATAAAAACTACCTTAAAGATTTTTTGCTTTGGTGTTTTTAGTGTACTGAGCGGAACCACACTGATCCATCTCGAACTCAGTTGTGAAACGTTATAAATCGACGAAAATACTTGGAGGGGGACCTCCTGGGAAGATAGTTCAATGCCAAAGTTTTAAAAAAAAGTAATAATGTATAAAGAGATAGATACTAATTATCTTAAAAAAAGTTTGTATTCGATGTAAAAAAATTATTCTTAAAAAATATTTTAAGTTTTATATATAATATTAAGTATAATACTAGTCATTAACATTATTTTCTGTATTTAAATTTTTAACATTTCTAGAGGATTATCAGTTATGGATACTCGTTTACTAGTAATTGCTGCGCCTGTTTTAGTAGCAGCATCATGGGCTTTATTTAATATTGGTCGTTTAGCAATTCAACAAATTCAACGTTTATCACGTTAAAAAATAATTACAAGGCTAGAGAAACCAAAAATAGTCTTGTAATTGTTCTTTTAAAAGATTTACAATTTTTTTTTAGCTCATTTTAATCAGATTAAATTTTTAAAAGATTTCGTAAACGTAATATGAACAAATCTAGACAAATTAAATTCTATTTTGTACAATAAATTTAAATTAAAAAGCTATTTTAAATAAAGATAAAAAAAAATCATGGCTGTACCTAAAAAACGGACATCAAAAGCAAAAAAGAATAGTCGTAAAGCTAATTGGAAAAGAAAAGCAGCAAAATCTGCAGAAAAATCTTTATCATTAGCAAAATCAATATTACGAGGTAAAACTACAAGTTTTGTATATCGTCTTTACGTAGATGATGAATAGTCTTGAAATTTTCTTAGTATAAACTCAAACATATATTAAGAAAATTTCAAATTTTCTTATTATTAATAATCAGTAAATTTCTATTTCTAAATATTAATTTAAACTTGATTTGCCTTTTAAACTATAAATAGATATTAATAAAATAAAATTAGCGGATGTGGCGAAATTGGTAGACGCGCTAGATTTAGGTCCTAGTAACTTTTGTTTTGAGAGTTCGAGTCTCTCCATCCGCATTTAAAAAACTTTCTAATTAACTTCTTGGATATTTATGATATGGTTCTTCCATTTACCTTACAGCAATTACGTATTTTTAAAGCTATTGCTTCTGAAAAAAGTTTTACTCAAGCCGCTGAAATTTTGTTTGTTTCCCAACCATCATTAAGTAAACAAATCAAAACTTTAGAAAATCGTTTAGGGATTTTATTGTTAAATCGAAATGGTAATAAAATATCTTTAACTGAAGCAGGTAATGTTTTTCTTCAATATTCTGAGCGAATCCTTGCTTTATGTGAAGAAAGCTGTCGGGCATTAAATGATTTAAAAGATGGTGAACGAGGAAATTTAAAAGTTGGTGCAAGCCAAACTATAGGGGCATATTTAATGCCTCGTGTTTTAACTTTATTTGCTCAAAGTTACCCACAAATTACTTTAAATATTGATATTGATTCCACTCGAATTATTGCCAAAAAAGTTGCTGATAGGATTATTGATATTGCTATTGTAGGTGGTGATATTCCTAACGGTTTAAAGAAAAATTTAGAAATTGAAGACTTTGTTGAAGATGAATTAATTTTAATAATTCCTAAGTCACATCCATTTGCAAGAAAGAAAAAAAAGAAGATTAGTAAAGAAGATCTTTACCATTTAAATTTTATAACATTAAATTCAAATTCTACAATTCATAAATTTATTGATAATATTTTGATTCAGAATAATATCCAAACCAAACAATTTAATGTGATTATGGAACTAAATTCAATTGAAGCCATAAAGACAGCTGTTAGTTTGGGCTTAGGAGCTGCTTTTGTATCATCTTCTGCAATAGAAAAAGAAATTGAATTAAAAACTGTTGAAATCTTAACAATCGAAAATATTAAAATAACTCGAACATTATCCATTATTACAAATATAGATTCTCACCGATCTAAAGCATTTGACTTTTTTTATAATGAATTATGGTTACTTAAAAATTTATAAACTTATCCTGTTCTAATTTAAGTTGACTTAAGTAAAATTTATTTTGTAATATTATTTTATAAAAAGAGAAAATCTTCTAAATTATGAAATACGCAATTGTAGAAATTAGTGGGAGACAATTTTGGATTGAAACAGGGAAATACTATGATTTAAATCGTATTCCTACAGAACTTGGAAAAGAAATTACATTAAATAGAGTTTTATTAGTTAATAATGATGGTGAACTTTTAATTGGAAAACCTTATTTAGAGAGTGTGAAAGTTAAAGGGAAAATTTTAGAGCATTTACGCAGTCGTAAAACAATTGTTTATAAAATGCGTCCTAAGAAAAAAACTCGTAAAAAACAAGGACACCGCCAAGATCTAACTCGAGTTCTTATTGAAGAGATAAATATTAATTAATACTGAAGGAATAGAAAAATGGCACATAAAAAAGGTGCAGGTAGTACAAAAAATGGTCGTGATTCAAACGCAAAACGATTAGGTGTTAAAAGATTTGGAGGTGAAAAAGTAAAAGCTGGAAGTATTTTAATTCGTCAAAGAGGAATGAAATTTAAACCAGGTGCTAATGTTGGGTATGGAAAAGATTTTACTTTATTTGCATTAGTTGATGGAACTGTAAAATTTGATTATAAAGATGCTCAACATAAACGAGTAAATATTATTACTTCGTAGAACTTGATAAATTTTTCAAAATGCTAAAAAATCCATTTATTAAAGATTCAGTCACAAATCAATACCAAGCATTAATTAATCAAATTAATGCTTTAGAAAATAATTTAAAAACGTTAACTGATACAGAACTAAGAAATAAAACATTTCAATTAAAAAAACAATACGAACAAGAACAAGATTTAAACGCATTAATTGCAGAGTCCTTTGCAATCACAAGGGAAGCAAGTTTAAGAACTTTAGGTCTTCGTCATTTTGATGTTCAATTAATTGGGGGCTTAGTTTTAAATAGTGGAAAAATTGGTGAAATGCGAACCGGTGAAGGTAAAACATTAGTTGCAACTTTACCAGCTTATTTAAACGCTTTAACGAATAAAGGTGTTCATATTGTTACAGTAAATGATTATTTAGCAAGTCGTGATCAAATTTCAATGGGACAAATCTATCGGTTTTTAGGATTAGACACAGGTTTAATTCAAGAAGATATGGCCTTTACAGAACGACAACAAAATTATAAAGCTGATATTACTTATGTAACAAATAATGAATTGGCTTTTGATTATTTACGTGATAATATGGCATCAAATTTGAATCAAGTTGTCCTACCACCATTTAATTATTGTATTGTAGATGAAGTTGATTCAATTTTTATTGATGAAGCACAAGTTCCACTAATTATTTCCCAAGCAGTAGAAACTTGTATCGATAAATACATTGTTGCAGCAGAAGTTGCAGAATATTTAGAGGTTAATGTTCATTTTAAAGTTGATCAAAAGAATAGAAATATTATTTTAACTGAACAGGGAACAGCTCAAATTGAAAAAATTTTACAAGTTGAAGATTTATATAACCCAAATGATCCTTGGATTCCTTATATTTTAAGTGCTATTAAAGCGACTGCTTTATTTTTCCGAAATGTACATTATATTGTTCAAAACAATCAAATTGTTATTGTTGATGAATTTACAGGTCGGATTATGCCAGATAGAAGATGGAATGAAGGTTTACATCAAGCTGTTGAGGCAAAAGAAGGCGTTCCAATTAGACAAAATACAGAAACAGCCGCATCTATAACTTATCAAAATTTCTTCTTGTTATATCCTAAATTATCAGGTATGACTGGAACGGCTAAAACATCTGAGGTAGAGTTTGAAAAGATTTATACTTTACCTGTCGAAGAAATACCTACAGCCCGACCAAATCTTCGTAAAGATTTACCGGACTTTGTTTATAAAGATAGTTTAACAAAATGGACTGCAATTGCACGAGAATGTAAATCTATTGCAAAAACAAAACAACCGATTTTAATTGGTACAACAACTGTTGAAAATTCTGAAATGTTAGGGGATTTATTAAAAGAATATCAACTATCATACCGCTTGTTAAATGCCAAGCCAGAAAATGTAAAACGAGAATCAGAAATTGTTGCACAAGCAGGGGAAATTGGAAGTATTACAATTGCCACAAATATGGCAGGCCGAGGAACAGATATAATTTTAGGTGGAAATACAAAATTTAAGGTTCGGAAACAACTTTATAATATTTTAGTTTCTTACAAAAGCCAAAGTAATTCAACAAATTTAAATACTCTTTTTCCTTTAGAAAAAAGTATTAACTTCAGTTCACAGAAATTTTTAAGTGTTTTAAACTCATTACTTAATGATTCTAAATTCTTAAAGTTATCATCAACTGGGATTTTAAAAATTTTAAATGAAATTGATCAAATTCGAATTCCTAAGACTTCTTATCAATGTTCCATTAAATTTTTACTTAGTGAATTAGAAAAATTTGAGAAAAAAAATCAAATTATTGACAATAAAATTGTTAAAAATTTAGGTGGGCTTTATATTATTGGGACAGAGCGAAATAATTCTCGTCGAATAGATAATCAATTACGTGGTCGGTGTGGCCGTCAAGGTGACCCTGGGACTTCTAGATTTTTCTTAAGCTTAGAAGATTCATTATTCCGAAATTTTGGGAGTTCAAAGCTTCAAAATTTTATGCAAAATCAACTTTTAGATGATCTACCATTAGAATCAGATTTACTAACTAAAAGTTTAGATGCTGCTCAGAAGCGAGTAGAAGAAAGAGATTATGATGGACGCAAATATTTATTTGATTACGATGATATATTAAATAAACAACGTAATATAGTCTATTATGAACGGAGAAAACTTTTAGAAAGTCAATCTCTTCGCGAAACAATTTTAGCTTATGGTGAACAAGTGATTAAAGATATTATAAATTTATGGAAAGATCCGAAGTTGGCAAAAAATAATTCCCTAATTGAAGAATTATTTAAAACAAGGTTCGTAAGTTTAAATAATAGTTTAAATACTTTAGATCCATTTGAATTAAAAACTTATTTATTTCAAGAATTTTGGTTATCTTATGAATCAAAAGTTTTAGAATTTGAAATATGTCAAACGGGTTTAATTAGATCGTTTGAACGTACAATTATCCTTTACTACACAGATATTGCTTGGAAAGAGCATTTACAAAAAATTGCATTATTACGTGATGCTGTAGGATGGAGAAGTTATGGACAACGTAACCCATTGTTTGAATTTAAAGAAGAAGCTTATAATTTATTCCAAAATCGAAATATAACAATAAGACATTTATTAATTCGTGATTTTTTACATTCCTTTATTCTATAAAGGTTAAACTCGTTTTTATTAAAAAAAAATAAATATATTTATGACAAAACGTACTCTATCAAATAAAACTCGTTCGTCTGTTTTAAAAGTATCAGGCTTTCGTGCCCGTATGGCAACAGCTCAAGGAAGAAAAATAATACGAAATAGAAGAAAAAAAGGTCGAAAAAAATTAGCAATTCCACGTTAATTAATCAAATTATTAGAGTTAATCAGTTTTGTTTACTCTAATAATAAACAATTTTTTATGTAAAATTAATATAATAGTAATTTATTAAATAGAATTTTGATCAAACAATTTTATGAAATTTACTGATGAATTGACACTCTTATTAAAAGCTAGGTATCCAATAATTTATATTAATACAATTGAAGAAGATCGTGTAGAGTATATTATTCGTAAATATATTAAAACAAGTCTAAATAGAAGTATCTATAGTTGGGATTTTATTGATGGATATACAAATAATCCAAATAATGAAGGGTTTGCAAAGCGAAACCCAGTCCAAGCGCTTGAACTTGTTGAACGATTAACAGCTCAAACACCTGCATTATTCTTATTAAAGGATTTTAATAGGTTTTTAACAGATGTTTCAATTTCAAGAAAATTAAAAAACATAAGTCGGATTTTAAAACTTCAACCAAAGACAATAATTATTATTGGATCAGAATTAAATATCCCAAAGGAATTGTATGATCTAATTACAATTTTACAATTTCAATTGCCTATTGAAAGTGAAATTAATTATGAATTAAAACGGTTGATTGACTCATTAAATATTGAAATTGACCAACAAGTTTTAGAAAGTTTAACAAGAGCATGCCAGGGTTTATCTCTTGAACGCATTCGCCGTGTTTTATCAAAAATTATTGCAACTTATAAAACAATTGATGAAAATAGTATAAAACTTCTATTAAATGAAAAAAAACAAATTATTAGCCAAACAGAAATTTTAGAGTATTGGTCAGCGGATGAAACAATTTCTAAAATTGGAGGAGTTGATAATTTAAAAAATTGGTTGAAAAAACGAAAAACTTCTTTCGGTATTCAAGCATCCAATTATGGATTACCAACTCCACGAGGGTTATTACTTGTCGGAATTCAAGGAACTGGAAAATCTTTAACTGCTAAAGCTATTGCAACTGAATGGCAATTACCTTTATTAAAATTAGATGTTGGAAAACTTTTTGGGGGAATTGTTGGTGAATCTGAATCTCGCCTTCGTCAAATGATTGAAGTAGCCGAAACAATTTCACCATGTATCTTATGGATTGACGAAATCGATAAAGCTTTTAGTAATAATAGTAGTACAGGCGATAGTGGAACTAGTAATCGTGTCTTAGCAACATTTATAAGTTGGTTATCGGAAAAAACAAAGCCAGTTTTTGTCGTTGCGACAGCAAATAATGTAGACCTTTTACCTTTAGAAATTATTCGAAAAGGTCGCTTTGATGAGATTTTTTTCTTAGATTTACCACAAAAACAAGAACGAGAACAAATTTTTAAAATTCATATCCAAGAATTCCGTCCTAATCGTTGGGAATCATTTGATTATTCAAAATTAGCTCAGCTTTCTGAGTCATTTTCAGGCGCTGAGATTCGACAAAGTATTATTGAAGCTATGTATCACGCTTTTTATGAAAAAAGAGAATTTACAACTGAAGATATTTGTTTAGCATTAACACAATTAATACCTCTTTCGCAGTTAGAAACCACTCAAACTTTAAAGTTAAAAAATTGGGCAGCATCTGGTCAAATTCGTCTTGCCTCTTCAAAATCTATTTCTATTAATTAAAATTTTTATGAAACAAAATGTTTTTAAATCAATAGCTGATTTAAGATTTGCTATCTTTATTTTATTAATGATTGCTGCTTTAAGTATAATTGGAACCGTTATTGAGCAAGATCAGTCAATTGAAACTTATAAATTAAATTATCCTCTAACAAATCGGGTTTTTGGATTTTTATCATGGGACATTATTCTTCGATTTGGATTTGACCATATTTATAAAACATGGTGGTTCATTACTCTTATTTTATTATTTGGATTAAGTTTATTAACTTGTACTTTATTACAACAATTTCCATCTTTAAAAATTGCTCGTAGATGTCAATTTTTCCGAACGACACAACAATTTTGTCGGTTAAATATTTCAACAAATTTACAACACCTATCATTTTCTCAACTATTGTTTAAAATAAAAGAAAATAATTATTCTATCTTTCAACAAAAAAATATTATTTACTGTTATAAAGGTTTAATTGGACGAATTGCACCTATTATTGTTCATTTTAGTATGATTATAATTTTAATTGGTGCAATAATTGGCTCAGTTGGTGGCTTTAAAGCTCAAGAAATTATACCTAAGACAGAAACATTTCATATTCAAAATGTTTTAAATAATGGACAATTTACTTTAATTCCGAAAGTTTCAATACGAATAAATGATTTTTGGATTAGCTATACTAAACAAACAACAATTACACAATTTTATTCTGATCTTTC